AAATTGCAGGGCGTATCGACGGAAAAGAAATTGCACGTGTCGAATGGATCAGAGAGGGCAGGGTTCCCCTACAAACCATTCGAGCTAAAATTGATTATTGTTCCTATACAGTTCGGACTATCTATGGGGTATTAGGCATCAAAATTTGGATTTTTATAGACAAGGAAGAGGAATAAGAAAACGTTCATTGTTTTTTCCTTCTATCCATTCATAGAACAAAAAAGGAAAACTCGTTCATTCTTTTTCTCGCCAATCAAACGAATTCTGAATTCTTTAATTCTCTAGGGTTAAATAAAAATTCGATTGACCTTTTGTTTTGATATAATTGCTATGCTTAGTGTGTGACTCGTTGGTTTTTTTAGGGTTAGGATTAAAAAAACACCGGCCCGGTAGTATAGAAACCAACTCATTACTTCATATTATCTGGATCTAAAGAACCTGTCAAGATATGCTAAATCAGTCATATCTTTATAGCAACTGAAATTTTTTTAGAATGAAACTTTCATTTTAAGTTTAAAGCAAAATACAGAACAAGGGTGTGGATAAATGGAAGGGTGAAAGAAAGAAAGAAAAAGAATATCAATGATATAGAATTCCAATATGTAAGGTCTATGGGTCATCTCATAAAAGACAGTGTAATAAAGCATCAATACTAATTGATTCATACATAATGAAATATGAAATGAATCCTTCTTATAGATTATAGAAGAAAAAACTCAAGAGCTTCGGGCCAATAAAGACTAAGAAGGTTGACTCAAAAATAAATTGGATTATGAGCTTCATTGTAAAATTCTGACCTAACCATTTAGTACGAAGTGGTGGGGACGAAGGAACCTGTGAATGCAAAAGATTTGATTCAACAAATGAATCTTAATGATTCACTAGTTGGGATGGCGAAATGAACCAGAAATCAATTCATCTATTCGGAGAAATGATGAACAAGTGCTAGGACTGAAATAGAAGTTGCAAGAGTAAACATTCGCCCGCAGAAAATAAAGATTTATTTAGGACGCTACAAAAAATTTTATAAAAATATCTATTCAAATTAATTGAAATTCAATTTTGAATCCTTTTATTTGCGAGGAGCTGGATGAGACGAAACTCTCACGTCCAGTTCTGTAGTAGAGATGGAATTCCGAAACAACCATCAACTATAACCCCAAAAGAACTAGATTCCGTAAACAACATAGAGGACGAATGAAGGGAATATCTTATCGAGGTAATCATATTTGTTTCGGTAAATATGCTCTTCAGGCACTTGAACCCGCGTGGATCACATCTAGACAAATCGAAGCGGGTCGACGGGCAATGACACGAAATGCACGCCGTGGTGGAAAAATATGGGTCCGTATATTTCCAGACAAACCAGTTACAGTAAGACCTGCGGAAACACGTATGGGTTCGGGGAAAGGATCCCCTGAATATTGGGTAGCTGTTGTTAAACCGGGGAGAATACTATACGAAATGGGTGGAGTAACTGAAAATATAGCTAAAAGGGCTATTTTAATAGCAGCATCCAAAATGCCTATACGAACTCAATTTATTATTTCGGGATAAAAATGTAAAACCGATAGAAATGAGTCTTGGGGATAACAGAAAACCGCGGGTTTCTTTTTTTTGACAAAAAATATTTCTTTTATTTTATTCATCTTTTGCATTGGAAGAATAGACTCAAAAATTCATATGATTCAACCTCAGACCCATTTAAATGTAGCGGATAACAGCGGGGCTCGAAAATTGATGTGTATTCGAATCATAGGAGCTAGTAATCGTCGATATGCTCATATTGGTGACGTTATTGTTGCTGTGATCAAAGAAGCAGTACCAAACATGCCCCTAGAAAAATCAGAAGTAGTCAGAGCTGTAATTGTTCGTACCTGTAAAGAACTTAAACGTGACAGCGGTATGATAATACGATATGATGACAATGCTGCAGTTGTAATTGATCCAGAAGGAAATCCAAAAGGAACTCGAATTTTTGGTGCAATCCCCCGCGAATTGAGACAATTTAATTTTACTAAAATAGTTTCATTAGCTCCCGAGGTATTATAAAATAAAATCAGATTCTGATATCTTTGGGGTATTTTATTTGAAAGAAATAGATTAATTCGTAGATTGTGTCTCACGCATATACCTTGAAAAATTCATATTCATAAAAAAAAAAAAAAAAAGAAAAACATGTTAATTATATCCAATTTTGAGGCACCAAAAATTTTAGTTCATCATGGGTAGAGACACTATTGCTGAGATAATAACCTCCATACGAAATGCTGATATGGATAGAAAAAGAGTTGTTCGCATAGCATCTACTAATATTACCGAAAATCTTGTTAAAATACTTTTCCGAGAAGGTTTTATCGAAAACGTCAGAAAACATCGAGAAAAAAACAAAAATTTTTTGGTTTTAACCCTGCGACATAGAAGGAATAGGAAAAGACCCCATCCCTATAGAAATTTTCTAAATTTAAAACGGATCAGTCGACCCGGTCTACGAATCTATTCTAACTCTCAACGAATTCCTAGAATTTTAGGCGGGATGGGGATTGTAATTCTTTCTACTTCTCGAGGTATAATGACAGACCGGGAGGCTCGACTAGAAGGAATCGGCGGAGAAATTTTGTGTTATATATGGTAATCCTTTTAATATCCAAATGGAATCCAAAACCTCTTTCTATTTGTAAAAAAAAAAGGGGGCGAGTTGTCTAATATTGTTTCTCCTACATTAGTTGATACTTCAAGGGGGCTTTACCTGGAATGAAAGAACAAAAATGGATTCATGAGGGTTTAATTACTGAATCGCTTCCCAACGGCATGTTCCGGGTTCGCTTAGATAATGGAGATCTGATTATAGGTTATGTTTCAGGAAAGATCCGACGTAGTTTTATACGGATACTGCCGGGAGATAAAGTCAAAATTGAAGTAAGTCGTTATGATTCAACCAGAGGGCGTATAATCTATCGACTCCGAAACAAGGATTCGAAAGATTAGGTGGTTTTTATTCAATATGATTCGAGATGCAAAATTTCAAGAAACTTATTTTCTACCAAGAAATAGATTCAGAAAAAAGATAAGGAATGACAAATATGAAAATAAGAGCTTCCGTTCGTAAAATTTGTGAAAAATGTCGATTAATCCGTAGACGAGGGCGCATTAGAGTAATTTGTCCCAACCCGAGACATAAACAAAGACAAGGATAATCAGACTCACTAAAGGTCTCAACGTACAAATAAAGAATCTGTTTTGACCTGAAATGGATATATCCATACATTTCTGACTCATATTTTTGAGATGATACAATATGGCAAAAGCTATACCGAGAGCAGGTTCACGTAGAAATGTACGTATTGGTTCACGTAAAAGTGCACGTAGAATACCAAAGGGAGTTATTCATGTTCAAGCAAGTTTCAATAATACTATTGTCACGGTTACAGATGTACGAGGTCGAGTGGTTTCCTGGTCCTCGGCCGGTACTTGTGGATTCAAGGGTACGAGAAGAGGGACGCCCTTTGCCGCCCAAACTGCAGCAGCAAATGCTATTCGTACAGTAGTAGATCAAGGTATGCAAAGAGCAGAAGTCATGATAAAGGGTCCCGGTCTCGGAAGAGACGCCGCATTACGAGCTATTCGTAGAAGTGGCATACTATTAACTTTTGTACGGGATGTCACCCCCATGCCACATAATGGCTGTAGACCTCCAAAAAAAAGACGTGTGTAGAAATGAAGAGTTACGAAATTTCAAGAGAAACAAGAGAAATAAATAATTCAGTCAAATAAAATATTATTACTATGGTTCGAGAGAAAGTAACAGTATCTACTCGGACACTACAGTGGAAGTGTGTTGAATCAAGAACAGACAGTAAACGTCTTTATTATGGGCGCTTTATTCTGTCTCCACTTATGAAAGGACAAGCCGACACAATAGGCATTGCAATGCGAAGATCTTTGCTTGGAGAAATAGAAGGAACATGTATCACACGTGTAAAATCTGAGAATATCCCCCACGAATATTCTACTATAACGGGTATTCAAGAATCGGTCCACGAAATTATAATGAATTTGAAAGAAATTGTATTGAGAAGTAATCTATATGGGACTTGTGACGCGTCTATTTGTGTCAGGGGTCCTGGATATGTAACTGCTCAAGATATCATCTTACCGCCTTATGTAGAAATCGTCGACAATACACAACATATAGCTAGCTTGGCAGAACCAATTAATTTGTGTATTGGATTAGAAATCGAGAGAAATCGCGGATATCTTATAAAAATGCCACATAACTTTCAAGATGGAAGTTATCCTATAGATGCTGTATTCATGCCTGTTCGAAACGTAAATCATAGTATTCATTCCTATGAAAACGGGAATGAAAAACAAGAGATACTATTTCTCGAAATATGGACAAATGGGAGTTTAACTCCGAAAGAAGCACTTCATGAAGCCTCCCGTAATTTGATTGATTTATTTATTCCCTTTTTATATAAGGAAGAAGAAAACTTACCTCTAGAGGACAATCAACACGGGGGTCCTTTATCCCCTTTTACTTTGCACGAGAAATTGGATAAAGTCAGAAAAAACAAAAAAAAAATAGCGTTGAAGTCGATTTTTATTGATCAATCCGAATTGTCTCCCAGAGTTTATAATTGCCTCAAAAGGTCCAATATAGATACATTATCGGACCTTTTGAATAACAGTCAAGAAGATCTTATGAAAATTGAACATTTTTGCCTAGAAGATGTAAAAGAGATATTGGGCATTCTAGAAAAAAATTTCGCAATTGAGTTACCAAAAAAGAAGTTTTAAATCTATTGTATTTAATTAAGATATAAGATTTGAATCTGTAGCACAATTCAGATATTCGAAATAAATTGATAATTTTATTGAATAGATGTATCTAGGGCGAATTCGCCTTGAAGCGACTATTCCCTAGATACACACATCGTGTTATTTCACAATTGAATCAAATTAAAAAAGACCTAAAGTTAGGGATTTATCAATAGGTA